TTATGAAAAGCTTAACTTATCAGTAGAGTCTTATAATTGTTATAAAAGTGCTTTAGTATGGGACCCTGAGAATAGATTAGCTTCTTCACGTATATTAGTAGTTGAAAAGAAATTAAGATATTTGGTTGGTACTAGATAAAGGGTTAAATGATTTTTTTAAAAATTATCTGCTAATAAACCAAAGCTTTTTGCACGGGTCTTCTTTGAATATTGACAATTTGTTCATCTCCTATGTAATCTAGAGTACAGGGTGAAAACATATTTCTTACATTAAGAAATAGGAGAGAGCTAAATCTACTTATTATTTTTATCTCTCTTTTAAATATTCAGGAAACTATCGAGAGTTTGATCCTGGCTCAGGATGAACGCTGGCGGTATGCTTTACACATGCAAGTCGTACGAAAGTGTTAAAACTTTAGTGGCGGACGGGTGAGTAACACGTGAGAATTTACCTTTAGGAGGGGAATAACAGTTGGAAACGATTGCTAATGCCGCATATCATTTATATGAAAGAAGAAATTCGCCTAAAGAAAAGCTTGCGTCTGATTAGCTAGTTGGTAAGGGTAAAGGCCTACCAAGGCGACGATCAGTAGCTGGTTTGAGAGGACGACCAGTCACACTGGAACTGAGACACGGTCCAGACTCCTACGGGAGGCAGCAGTGGGGAATTTTCTGCAATGGGCGAAAGCCTGACAGAGCAATACCGCGTGAGGGAAGAAAGCCCACAGGGTTGTAAACCTCTTTTGTCAAGGAAGAAGTTCTGACGTTACTTGACGAATAAGCATCGGCTAACTCCGTGCCAGCAGCCGCGGTAAGACGGAGGATGCAAGTGTTATCCGGAATCACTGGGCGTAAAGCGTTTGTAGGTGGTTTAGTAAGTCTATTGTTAAAGCTTGAAGCTCAACTTCAAAAATGTAATAGAAACTACTAGACTTGAGGATAGTAGGGGTAAAGGGAATTTCCAGTGGAGCGGTGAAATGCGTAGAGATTGGAAGGACCACCGATGGCGAAGGCACTTTACTGGGCTATAACTGACACTAAGAGACGAAAGCTAGGGTAGCGAATGGGATTAGATACCCCAGTAGTCCTAGCTGTAAACGATGGATACTAGATGTTGTGTGTATCGATCCATGCAGTATCGTAGCTAACGCGTTAAGTATCCCGCCTGGGAACTATGCTCGCAAGAGTGAAACTCAAAGGAATTGACGGGGACCCGCACAAGCGGTGGAGCATGTGGTTTAATTCGATGCAACGCGAAGAACCTTACCAGGGTTTGACATTATGTAAATCTATTCGAAAGAATAGAGTGCCTTCGGGAATACATAAACAGGTGGTGCATGGCTGTCGTCAGCTCGTGTCGTGAGATGTTGGGTTAAGTCCCGCAACGAGCGCAACCCTTGTTTCTAGTTGCTTCACAAAAGGTATCTTGAAAGACTGCCGGTTATAAACCGGAGGAAGGTGAGGATGACGTCAAGTCATCATGCCCCTTATACCCTGGGCTACACACGTGCTACATTGGGCAAGACAAAAAGTTGCGAATTCGTGAGGATAAGCTAATCTTTAAACTTGCTCTAAGTTCGGATTGAAGGCTGCAACTCGCCTTCATGAAGATGGAATCGCTAGTAATCGCTGGTCAGCTATACAGCGGTGAATCCGTTCCCGGGTCTTGTACACACCGCCCGTCACACCATGGAAGCTGGTTATACCCGAAGTCGTTATTCTAACCTAATATATTTGGAGGAAGGCGCCTAAGGTAAGGCTAGTGACTGGGGTGAAGTCGTAACAAGGTAGCCGTACGGGAACGTGCGGCTGGATCACCTCCTTAATTGGAACATAATTGGTCGATAAGGTTGTTTTCTCAAGTTGTCTAGAATGTTTTATCGGGTTAAACTAAACCCTAAACCTTTCATTATTGGCAACGAAAAAAGAAGTTAAGAAACTTCTAAAAAAGGGCTATTAGCTCAGTTGGTTAGAGCGCACCCCTGATAAGGGTGAGGGCCCTGGTTCAAATCCAGGATGGCCCATTTGGGGGTATAGCTCAGTTGGTAGAGCGTTGCCTTTGCAAGGCAAATGTCAGCAGTTCGAGTCTGCTTATCTCCATAATTTTCCACAAGTTGGAGTTAATTTTTAAAGCTAGAAATAAAACTTTTTTAAGTTCAAGGAAATAAGGGCTTACGGGGGATACCTTGGTATTCAGAGGCGAAGAAGGACGTGGTTACCGGCGAAACGCTTCGGGGAGCTGGAAACAAGCTATAATCCGGAGATATCCGAATGAGGAAACTTTTTAAACTATCTGCTGAATTCATAGGCAGAAAAGAGCGAACCTAGCGAATTGAAACATCTTAGTAGCTAGAGGAAGAGAAAGTAAAAACGATTCCCTTAGTAGCGGCGAGCGAAACGGGAAAAGCCTAAACCTTTTATTTAAACTTCGGTTTGTATAGAGGGGGTTGTGGGACAATCACCATAAAGTAAGGTTTGATGTTAGACGAATTAGTTGGAACGCTAAATCCTAGAAAGTGAAAATCTTGTAGTCGAAAACATTGAGCCCTTTAGATTGTATCCCGAGTAGCATGGGGCACGTGAAATCCCGTGTGAATCTGCGAGGACCACCTCGTAAGGCTAAATACTACTGAATGACCGATAGTGTAATAGTACCGTGAGGGAAAGGTGAAAAGAACCCCGGGAGGGGAGTGAAAAGAACATGAAACCGTAAGCTTACAAGCAGCAGAAGGACGACTTTTAACGTCTGCCTGCGTGCCTGTTGAAGAATGAGCCGGCGACTTGTAGTTGGTGGCAAGGTTAAGGTAAGAAATACTG